CGCTATATTATGTTATGCTTAAAAAAACCCGAATGGATAAAAAAAAAAAACACACAGATATGACGTTTCACGATATATATAGTAGTGGGGGATTATGGGACAAAAAATAAATCCACTTGGTTTCAGACTTGGTGCAACCCAAGGTCATCATTCTCTTTGGTTTGCACAACCAAAAAATTATTCCGAGGATCTACAAGAAGATCAAAAAATACGAGATTGTATCAAAAATTATGTACAAAAAAATCTGAAAATATCCTCTAATGTCGAGGGAATTGCACGTATAGAGATTCAAAAAAGAATCGATTTGATTCAGGTCATAATCTATATGGGATTCCCCAAGTTATTAATAGAAGATAGGACTCGAAAAATCGAAGAATTACAGTTCAATGTACAAAAAGAACTCAATTGTGTAAACCGAAAGCTCAACATTGCTATTACAAGAATTGTAAACCCTTATGGGCACCCCAATATTCTTGCAGAATTTATAGCCGGACAATTAAAGAATAGAGTTTCATTTCGCAAAGCAATGAAAAAAGCTATTGAATTAACTGAACAGGCAGGTACAAAAGGAATTCAAGTACAAATTGCAGGGCGTATCGACGGAAAAGAAATTGCACGTGTCGAATGGATCAGAGAAGGTAGGGTTCCTCTCCAAACCATTCGAGCCAAAATAGATTATTGTTCCTACGCAGTTCGAACTATCTATGGGGTTTTAGGTATCAAAATTTGGATATTTGTAGACGAGGAATAATAAGCATTTACTTGACTTGTACTTAGTTCTATTTAGTGATAAAAAAAAAATGAACAATTCTATAAGGTTGAATAAAAATTCGATTAATCGTTTGATATAATTGCTATGCTTAGTGTGTGACTCGTTGGTTTTTTTAGGATTAGGATTCAAAAAAATGGAACAACCCATAATACGAACTAATAACTATAGAACTAATAACCAACTCATCGCTTCGCATTATCTGGATATAAAGAAAGAACCAGTCAAAATATGATATATAAGTCATATCATTGTAGCAACTGAAATCTTTTTTGCATAAACAAAAAATAAAAGTATACAGATAAATGGAAAGGCGAGAGAAAGATAGAAAAAGAATATCAACGATATATGATTCCAATATGTACGGTCTATGAGTCATCTCATAAAAGGGAATGTAATAAAGCATCAATACTGAATTGATCCATAATTAGACAAATACGTGGATAGAACCAAAAATCAAGAGCCCCGAGTCAATAAAGACTGAGAAGGTTGACTCAAAAACGAATTTAATTAGGGGCTCCATTGTAAAATTCAGACCTAACCATTACTCGAGAGGTGGTGGGAACGACAGAACCTGTGAATGCATAAGATTCTATTGAAAACGAATCCTAATGGTTCATTGGGTAGGATGGCGGAACGAACCAGAAACCAATTCATTTTTTTTTTTTGAAAGGTCATGTCATAGACTAATCTTACAACTGAATGTTGAAAGAGTAAATATTCGCCCGCGAATTTTTTTTTAGAAATTTGAGTCAATTTGATAGGATAATAAAAAGCAAAACAAAATAAAGATTCTTTATAACGTTATACCTAATACCTAAACGACATTATCTAAAAATAGAATACGTGTTTAATTATATATCAAAAGATAAAAAAAAATTATATTAAATGATATTTCAAAGAATCCCCCGATTCAATATATTATTCACCACGTATATTATTTTTTAATCGTTTAATTCGCGAGGAGCTGGATGAGAAGAAACTCTCATGTCCGGTTCTGTAGTAGAGATGGGTGGAATTGATAAACAACCATCAACTATAACCCCAAAAGAACCAGATTCCGTAAACAACATAGAGGAAGAATGAAAGGAATATCTTATCGAGGTAATCGTATTTGCTTTGGTAGATATGCTCTTCAAGCGCTTGAACCCGCTTGGATCACATCTAGACAAATAGAAGCGGGTCGGCGAGCAATGACACGAAATGCACGCCGCGGTGGAAAAATATGGGTACGTATATTTCCAGACAAACCCGTTACAGTAAGACCTACAGAAACACGTATGGGTTCGGGGAAAGGATCTCCCGAATATTGGGTAGCTGTTGTTAAACCCGGCAGAATACTTTATGAAATGAGCGGAGTAGCAGAAAATATAGCCAGAAGGGCTATTTCAATAGCGGCATCCAAAATGCCTATACGAACCCAATTCATTCTTTCGGTATAGGATAGGAAGAACCAAAGGAAATCGTTTTTTGTATAAAAAAACAATTGCAGGTTTCTTGTTTTGTTTTGAACAAACAATATTTCTTTTTTTTATTTCACCCTTTACATTGAAAAAGACAAAAAAAAACGATATGATTCAACCTCAAACCCATTTGAATGTAGCGGATAACAGCGGGGCCCGAAAATTGATGTGTATTCGAATCATAGGAGCTAGTAATCGACGATATGCTCATATTGGTGACGTTATTGTTGCTGTAATCAAAGAAGCAGTACCAAATACACCTCTAGAAAGATCGGAAGTGGTCCGAGCTGTAATTGTACGTACTTGTAAAGAACTCAAACGCGACAACGGTATGATAATACGATATGATGACAATGCTGCAGTTGTTATTGATCAAGAAGGAAATCCAAAAGGAACCCGGATTTTTGGCGCGATCCCCCGGGAATTAAGACAGTTAAATTTCACTAAAATCGTTTCATTAGCACCTGAAGTATTATAAGGGAAGACCGTGATGTAGTTTATAGTATTTGAATGAAATAGATTAATTTAATTAGTAGATTGTTTATATATCACGTATATACCTTTAATAATTCATAAATATTTATGAATTCAAAAAAAAAAGAAAAAGAGCATGTTGATTATATCAAAATTCGGGGGCAACAATAATCTTAGTTTATCATGAGTAAAGACACTATTGCTGACATAATAACCTCTATACGAAATGCTGACATGAATGAAAAAAGAACAGTTCGAATACCATCTACTTACATCACTGAAAATATTGTTAAAATCCTTTTACGAGAAGGTTTTATTGAAAACGTGAGAAAACATCAAGAAAGCAATAAATATTTTTTAGTTTTAACCCTACGACATAGGAGAAATAGGAAAGGAGCGTATAGAACTGTTTTAAATTTAAAACGGATCAGCCGGCCTGGCCTACGAATCTATTCTAACTATCAACGAATTCCGAGAATTTTAGGCGGAATGGGGATTGTAATTCTTTCTACTTCTCGAGGTATAATGACAGACCGAGAGGCTCGAATAGAAGGAATCGGCGGAGAAATTTTGTGTTATATATGGTAATCTTTCTGATAGCCGAATTATATGCGGAACTTGCCTATTTGTTTTGTGAAAAAAAAAGGTAAAAAGGTAGGTTTCTAATACTATGCCTCTTAGATTCGTTGATACTTCAAGGCCGTTTTCCCTGGAATGAAAGAAAAAAAAAAGATTCGCGAGGTTTTAATTACTGAACTACGTCCCAATGGTATGTATGTTTCGAGTTCGTTTAGATAATGAAAATCTGATTCTGGGTTTTGCTTCGGGAAGGGTTCAACGTAATTTTATACGTATACTACCAGTAAATAGAATCAAAATTGTGGTAAGTTCTTATGATTCAACTAAAGGACATATAATTTGTATACTCTTTTGTATACTCTAAAGTAAAGACTCACATAATTAGGTGGTTTTTTCAATTTCAACATTCTTTCGTGGGGATACAATTCGAAGTTAAAGATTTTAAGAAACTTATTTTCTTCCAATTAAGTAGATTCAGAATTAAGAAAAGGAGTGACAAATATGAAAATAAGGGCCTCTGTTCGTAAAATTTGTGAAAAATGTCGATTGATCCGTAGGCGGGGACGAATTATAGTAATTTGTTCCAACCCGAGACATAAACAAAGACAAGGATAATCTTTCTAAAACAAAAAGGACTCCCGAAATCTAAAGGACCTGATGTACAGATGTACAAAAAAATCAGTAAAAAACCAGGATCTGTTTTGACATGAAATGGATATATCCATATATCTCTGACTTATATTTATGAGATGATAAAATATGGCAAAACCTATACCAAAAATTGGTTCACGTAGAAATAGACGTATTGGTTCACGTAAGAATGTGCGTAGAATACCAAAGGGAGTTATTCATGTTCAAGCAAGTTTCAACAATACCATTGTGACTGTTACAGATGTACGAGGTCGAGTAATTTCTTGGTCCTCCGCCGGTACTTGTGGATTCAAGGGTACAAGAAGAGGGACACCATTTGCCGCCCAAACCGCAGCGGGAAATGCTATTCGGACAGTGGTGGATCAAGGTATGCAACGAGCAGAAGTCATGATAAAGGGCCCGGGTCTCGGGAGAGATGCGGCATTAAGAGCTATTCGTAGAAGTGGCATACTATTAAGTTTCATACGGGATGTAACCCCTATGCCACATAATGGCTGTAGGCCCCCCAAAAAAAGACGTGTGTAAACATTGAAGAGATTTCAAGAGAAATAAATAATTCAATGATTTGATCAAATAATATTACTATGGTTCGAGAGAAAGTAACAGTATCTACTCGGACACTACAGTGGAAGTGTGTTGAATCAAGAGCAGACAGTAAGCGTCTTTATTATGGACGCTTTATTCTGGCCCCACTTATGAAAGGCCAAGCCGATACAATCGGCATCGCGATGCGAAGAGCCTTACTCGGAGAAATAGAAGGAACATGTATTACACGTGCAAAATCTGAGAAAATACCACATGAATATTCTACCATCGTAGGTATTCAAGAATCTGTACATGAAATTTTAATGAATTTGAAAGAAATTGTATTGAGAAGTAATCTGTATGGAACTCGTAACGCGTCTATTTGTGTCAAGGGTCCTGGATATGTAACTGCTCAAGACATTATTTTACCACCCTCTGTGGAAATCGTTGATAATACACAGCATATAGCTAATCTAACAGAACCCATTAATTTGTGTATTGAATTACAAATCGAGAGGAATCGTGGATATCGTATAAAA